ATGGTTATTTCGTATCCCCCCTTTTCTTTTCGTAGGATTTTGCTTACTATACCTGATGCTGTAGCATTATAAACTGTATTGTTACTCTTGCTCCCGTCAGGATAAATTTGGCCCCTTCCCCTGTTTCCGCCTACGTATATAGGATATTTTAAGAAGTGAGTGTCTTTCTTAGTAGCGGGGTCGGGGGAAAGAATAGGAAAGGTGATTTCACTATATTTCTGACCAGGAACAGGGCCTATGACAAGAATATTTTTTTGATTGGGGCGATAGCTCTGAAAAGACAGATTGCCCATCTTTTCTTTTATCTCGGGGGAAATACGATCGGGAGGGGCTAATTCAAAACCCTCTGGTAAAATAAGAACAGCCCCCACATTCAGGGCTCCTTTTTTACCATTAGCAAGAACTTGTTTCACTTGCATATCATAAGGAATTCGAACAACTGCTTCAAATACAGTATCGGGAAGTACCGCTTGCGGAACCTCAATATCCACCGGTTTATTAGCTAAATGGCAATTGGCGCATACAATACGTCCAGTCGCTTCTCGTGGATTTTCATAACCCTGCTGTGCAAAAATGGGATATGCATTTGAAATGGATGTACGAGTGATGATATATATCATGAGCGATATGGAAATAGATCGAGTAATTTGTTCCTTTATCCAAGAAAAAGTATTTCTAGTTTGCATGGTCCAACCATTGATCCCGAAAATATATTTATACAATAAATTTGGGTAGGTCACTAATGGAGTTTCCTATCCACGATTCTGTTATTTACTGGAATAATTTGTTTTGACTCGATTAATATATATAGGAATATAGGATGAATCTCCGGGATGGGTAGAAATAGAAAGCGATTTTCAATGCTTTGCTTATGTACAACTGCAAAGTAAGAAACATTATAATTGGATTAGGTAGATAATTTTTCAGTCATTCATTGAATGATAAATCACTACAAGTGACGGAGATACGCGATTTAAATAACGGAAAATCCAATATTTTAAAATTGTATCTAGAATGACTGGAAAAGTGGAAACAAGGCCAGATATAATTTGATCATTATGAACAAATCCAAAATCCTTGTAGACAAAGCCAATCATCAGTTCCCAACCATGGGGCGAATGAAATCCGATACATAAATCAGTTAATAAAAGAAGAGAAAAAGCTTTTATTGTGTCACTTAAGTTATATAGGAATTCTTGAGCCCAAGAATTAAGAATAACGAGTTCTTTATTACCCAAAATAGAATAACCACTTAGAATAATGAAACATATTATATTTGTCGAGAAGTGCAAAATCGTATGAATACGACCCTCGTTGTGTATCTTGATTAATTGGATTGTTTCTTTGTGAATTCCTATACGAAGGTTTTGTAGATGTGTCTCCGAGTATTCCTTGATCATTTCCTCTAAGAAGAGGAGTTCCTCTAATTCTATGAATTTTTCTAGAATACTCTTTTCTTCAAGATCATTCAAAAAAGTTTCGGATTGCCTAGTGTTCCACCAATTAGTAACCCATGATTCCAGACTTTTTTGAAAGGAGAGATAAATCCACCAGGGCAAAAATACTATAGATGCAAGATATAAAAGAGGAGTGAATGCTTTCTTTTTTGCCATTTTTTCATCTGTGAATTGTTAATGAACCCATCTCATTCGTCGACTCTATGTAATCTAATATTTCTCTCACGCATCAGTTCTATTACAAGTTATCAAACCTATGAATCTATTCACTCTTTTTTATTTGTGATTTCGTGGTTAGGCCTTGAATCTAGAAAAAAATACGGAAAAAGATGAAAAATTCGAATGAATATATATGAATAAATAATATAATAAAAATTGTTTCCCTATATCTCAATCAGTCAAATTCGAAGCATATATCTCTTTTCGATGAACGCCCGGAAAAACCACTTTAAATAATGAATATGAATAGTATTCAGATTTTGAGACAAAAGAACTCCTTTTCTATCATTATATAAAAAAACCTCTAATATTTCGAAAAAATTTAACTGACTATGAGTAGTCATCGATAGAATAATTGAGGTAATTTTCTGAAAAATATTGTGAAAAATGAGTGACAAAAAACGACATAAATAAATTGGCTACATTATAAGAGATCCAAATTTTTCGTCATTAAGGAGCACAAAAAGTCTAAAAAGAAGCTTCAAAAAAATTATAAGATATGATCTAAGGGGGAATTTCCTTATTTCGAAATGGTTGATTATGAGATTTTCTTTTTTTCTTATTTTTTTATTTAATAATAATATATAATTGAGTTGTGTATGTGTATATTTCGATACATATAAAAGATCCCCCAAAAAGGTTTTTTTATACTTGTTCCATATATGTCTGCTTTGACTCGAATGAATGTTCTGAAGAAACCTCAATTAAGTTATGTTATAGAAAAAGAGGATTCTTGCTTTTTTGCCCTCCCGCGAGAAAGCATTAATTTCTCAGCTGATTTCTTAAAATACTTCAATAGGTACACGCAAGAAATAAGCCAATTCAGCAGCTTTTTGTTCCATTTCCCGTGGAGTAAAATTCTCATCAGTACGAGTCAATGGAATGGCTCCCTGGCCTCTGATATCCATATAAAGGACACGACGAGCATAAATACCCTCTTTAACTTCTATTCTGACGGACTGAATATCTTTTATAAGAAATCGGAGGAAGACCCGACGATTTTTTCCAGGGAATCCCCAACGAAAGATACACACTATTCCGTCTTTTCTATCAAATCGATCATAACCACTACCTACATTCCACGAAATTGTGCACCACAAATAGGAGCTAATAAAAAGACCCGCGATCCCATAGAAAGACATCACAATCCCTTGTGGAAAAAAAACTATTTGCTGAGACGGAAATAAAGATATCAAATTTCTACCAAGATAACTCGAGGTTCCAACCAACAAGAATCCTAATGAACCTAAAAAAAGGATAACAGCCCAGCAGAAATTACTTGTTTTTCGAGCCCCCGTTATAGGTTCTATCCATATATGTTCTGATCGACAACTCATACTTGATCCGGTTGCTTTTTTTGGAATTGAGAGAATACCCCAAATGAATTTGCCATTTATTTCCGAAGTAACTCGCATCAACTAGCACTAGTTTGATGTGAACCTTTAGGAGTAATTCATTAAATTGGTTAGATCTAAACTAATAACACACCCTTCGTATGACTCACTAAAGATAGCCACATGTATATAGATAGACCAACTTTACAGTTCAGCTATTCGCCGATTCGGGTCTATTTGAAACTAGCTAATAGCATTTTGGGGAGATTTCGACGGAAGCCTCTTATACCATATTTAGCTAAATGGATATCTGTGTTATGATACAAGCGTCAGTTTTGAAAAAAAAAAGATAATATTTTGCGCCCTCGGCTCTAAAAAATCTTGTTTTTTTGAACATGAAGAAATAAAGAAGCCATTGCGATTGCCGGAAATACTAGGCCTACTAAAGGGACCAAAACAGAGGGAAAATTAAGAGTTGTCATAGAATGGGTACCTCGATTTACTATTTGTACCTGTTATTATTATTTAGATTTTATATTTATTATTTAGAATATTATTTATAATATAAAGATATCTTATCTTATTATATAATATATATAAAGATCTTACTTATATCTNNATTATTATATAATAATAGAGTATTTATATTATAATAATTTGATTCTAATTTAATAATTCTAAATTGGAATTATTACTACTTAAAATTTTTATTAATATCTATATCTATTAAGAATTAATTAAAAATAATATAAGTATCTACTATCTAAGTCTAAGTGAGTATATAATGTAGTTTTTCATCTTTCTACATGAAAAATTTGAGAGGATATGGATGAGATATTATTTTCTTCATTTTTTGCTCTTGTCTTCGAATTTCATTCACTAAGCAAAAAGTTTTTTTTAATGAATTAGATTCTATTTATATTGATTCAAGGGTTTGTTAGAATCCCATCCAGCAGGGATTCTTAGTCAAAATAGGATTATCGTACGCTATAGAAAGATAAAAAATTCTATACTATATTTTCTAGATTTTATTTAATTTAATTATATATGACGAGAAGAAGATTTTTTTATTTGCCTAATTTCACGAAAAAAAGAATTTCATCTTTTATCTTGTTAATAGAGACTTCTTGATCAATAATCAGGAATATAGAAAAAGGGTCAGATTTCCGATTTTATGTGACTTTTGATTCGTTATACAATTAGATCTTATGTCAACAAAGAAAACCCATTCGTCTCAATTTCACTTGTATTCCGATAAACGAATTACTTGTTTGCTCAAAAAAATGGACTTAATGTTCTAATTTTGATTCAAAGGAAAGAAAGTGTGGAGTTGAAATAACTCACTCAGAACGCCTTTTAAAGGATTACGTGGTACGATTAGATCGAATAAACCCTTCTGGAATAAATACTCAGACGCTTGTGAACCTTCGGGTACTGTTTTATTCAATGTTTGTTCAATTACTCTTTTACCCGCAAAGGCAATGTAGGCATTGGGTTCGGCAATAATGATATCCCCCAACATACCAAAACTGGCTGTCACCCCACCAGTAGTAGGAGATGTAAGGATTGGTACATAGAATAACTTTTTATTTGATTGATAATCATATAAAGCAGAAGATATTTTAGCCATTTGCATCAAGCTCAAACTTCCTTCTTGCATACGTGCCCCTCCGGAAGCACACACTATAATAAGAGGTAGAAATTCTTTAGTAGCATATTCAATCAAACGGGTAATTTTCTCCCCGACTACGGATCCCATACTACCCCCCATAAACTGAAAATCCATAACCCCTATTGCTACGGAAATACCGTTTAATTGCCCTATGCCTGTTTGAACAGCCTCGGTTAATCCTGTCTTTCTTTGATAAGAATCGATACGATTTTTATAAGGCTCCTCCTCCGAATGAAATTGAATGGGATCCAGAGAAACCATGTCTTCATCCATAGGCTCCCAAGTACCCCGATCGATCGAAAGTTCGATTCTATCAGA